GAACAAGGGGAGATTCGACCTCCTAGAGTTCAACTCCCGCTCTCAACCCGTGAACAATATGAGTCCGAAGCTTCTTTCGTAACTCCCGGAATTTCTTCGTAGTGGCTCCGTTCCATGCCTCATTTCATAGGGAAGCCCAAAGTGGCTCTATTTCATTCTATTTCACTTCTTAGCACTTCCTATCATTTAATATCCATTCCTTTGGTCTTATTGACATAAGAGATGTCATTTATAGTCTATCTCTTTCTATATATGGAAAGTCAAGAAATTCTCATCGAAACATCGAGAAATTGTGCATATAGAAAACTCTAAAGAAAGAAAAAAAGGAGACCCATGCCATGATTTTCAAATCTTTTCTACTTAAGTAGTCTAAAGTAGTCTAAGTTTCTCGATGAGGATAATTAATTCGGTCGTTGTGGTCGGACTCTATTATGGATTTCTGACCACATTCTCCATAGGTCCCTCTTAGATCTTCTTTCTCCAATCTTGGGTTAGGGAAGAAGGAGATATTCGCGACTACTGGCGGTTTCATTATGGGGCAGCTCATGATCTTCATATCGATCTATTATCCACCTCTGCATCTATTCTTTCTTAGCTAAACGGGTGGAAGATCCATCCAATTTGGTTATATCATGGACTCGAAAAACGGATCTGAATGTGACTGAAATGCACGATCTTCACAGGTATCACTTTTCACGATACCTAAACCTAAAAGGTGGAATAGCGATTTTCGAACCATTTCCTATAAGAGAATGGTTTCCATTACTTTGAGAAATGGATTCTATATCAAACTATAGCTATTGCATTAAAGAAGAAAAGAAACTAATAGAAGTCGAAGACGCGGAATGGTAGTGAATAGAGAAAAAGATTCTTCTGATTTTCTTGTTCCTGAAAATATTCGATCTATCTCCTAGACGCCGTAGAGAATTGAGAATTTTCATGTCTTTCAATTCTCGTACTCGTAATTGGAAAGTTACGGAAGGAGATCCATCATTTTGCAATGAAAACAACATAAAAAACTCTGGACAATTTCGAAATCAGACCAAGCGTCTTAATACATATGCAAAAAAATTCATTATTGGCCCACCATTGATTACAAGATTTAGCTTTTATGAATCGCTATTGGTTTGATACGAATAATGGCAGTCGTTTCAGTATGTTAAGGATACAGATGTATCCACAATTCATTTAGAGTTACTTAATAGCCTATTTCTTATACTATATCTCTATCCCGTGAAATTCTCGAGCCCAAAGATGGATGCATATGCTGTGTTTCATTTTGCTAAATGATATCAATTAAATGGTATATCAATTCTATAAATTGGATATAGCAATAAATAAATCAGCAAAATTCTTTTATTTTAGATAGAAGAAATGTTTCTTCTATCTAAAATAAAAGAATGTACCCTTCTATCCAAATCCAATTTGCATCGATAAAATAAATCCAAATTCCAGATTCCAGCAGTAGATGAATAATTGCAAATTTTTGTGTGTACGAGATTAGAATAACTTAAAAATAACTGACATAATTTTTTATTTTTCCTGATCAGAAAAATACATGAAAAAGAAAGGAGGTAGAAAAATTTGTTGATTTATGGTTAAAGAAGAAAAACAAGAAAACAGGGGTTCTGTTGAATTTCAAGTATTCAGTTTCACCAATAAGATACGGAGACTTGCTTCACATTTAGAATTACACAAAAAAGATTTTTCATCGGAAAGAGGTCTACGAAGACTTTTGGGAAAACGTCAACGTTTGCTGGCTTATTTGGCAAAGAAAAATAGAGTACGTTATAAGAAATTAATCAGTCAGTTGGATATTCGGGAGAAGTAATTTACTCGTTCGAATTTTTTTCTTATTTTATTAGTAGTCTTATAGTAGTCTTAGATTTTGCATTTTGATGAGCCTCGTTTTGAGGAATTCATGGAATAATCCATTTTCATGGAATAAAGAATAAGAACAAGGATATGAGTCTATCGCTTAAAAGAAAAGATCTCATGATAGTCAATATGGGCCCTCAACACCCATCAATGCATGGTGTTCTTCGACTGATTGTTACTCTCGATGGTGAAGATGTTATTGATTGCGAACCCATATTAGGGTATTTACACAGAGGAATGGAAAAAATCGCGGAAAACAGAAGTATTATACAATACTTGCCTTATGTAACACGATGGGATTATTTAGCTACTATGTTTACAGAAGCAATAACGGTAAATGCACCAGAATTCTTGGAGAATATTCAAATACCCAAAAGAGCCAGCTATATTAGAGTAATTATGTTAGAATTGAGCCGTATAGCTTCTCATTTGTTATGGCTTGGACCTTTTATGGCGGATCTCGGGGCACAGACTCCCTTTTTCTACATTTTTAGAGAGAGAGAATTGATATATGATCTATTTGAAGCTGCTACAGGTATGCGAATGATGCATAATTACTTTCGCATCGGAGGAGTAGCTGCCGATCTCCCTTATGGATGGATGGATAAATGTTTAGATTTCTGTGATTATTTTTTACAAGGAGTTGTTGAATATCAACAACTTATTACACAGAATCCTATTTTTTTAGAACGAGTTGAAGGAGTCGGTTTTATTAGCGGAGAAGAAGCTGTAAATTGGGGCTTATCGGGACCAATGTTACGAGCTTCTGGAATACAATGGGATCTTCGTAAAATTGATCCTTATGAGTCTTACAATCAATTCGATTGGAAAGTCCAATGGCAAAAAGAAGGAGATTCGTTAGCTCGCTATTTAGTACGAATCGGTGAAATGAGGGAATCCATAAAAATTATTCAACAGGCTGTAGAGAAAATTCCTGGAGGACCTTATGAGAATTTGGAAGCCCGACGCTTTAAGAAAGCAAAGAATCCCGAATGGAATGATTTTGAATATCGATTTCTTGGTAAAAAACCTTCGCCCAATTTTGAATTATCAAAGCAAGAGCTTTATGTAAGAGTAGAAGCTCCAAAAGGCGAATTAGGAATTTATCTGGTAGGAGATGATAGTCTTTTCCCCTGGAGATGGAAAATTCGTCCACCGGGTTTTATTAATTTGCAAATTCTTCCTCAGCTAGTTAAAAAAATGAAATTGGCTGATATCATGACAATATTAGGTAGTATAGATATCATTATGGGGGAAGTTGATCGTTGAAATGATAATAGATAGGGTAGAGGTAGAAACTATCAATTCTTTTTCGAAATCGGAATTATTTAAAGAAATCTACGGACTTATATGGATTCTACCCATTTTTGCCCTCCTACTGGGAATCACAATAGAAGTACTCGTAATTGTGTGGTTAGAAAGAGAAATATCCGCATCGATACAACAACGTATTGGTCCTGAATATGCTGGCCCCCTGGGACTGCTTCAAGCTATAGCAGATGGAACTAAACTACTTTTTAAAGAGGATATCCTCCCATCCCGAGGAGATATTCCTTTATTTAGCATTGGTCCCTCTATAGCAGTCATATCCATTTTATTAAGTTTTTTAGTTATCCCTTTAGGATATCGTTTTGTTTTAGCTGATCTTAGTATTGGTGTTTTTTTATGGATTGCGATTTCAAGTATTGCTCCTATTGGTCTTCTCATGGCAGGATATAGCTCAAATAATAAATATTCTTTTTCAGGCGGTCTACGAGCGGCTGCTCAATCTATTAGTTATGAAATACCATTAACTTTTTGTGTACTAGCAATATCTCTACGTGTGATTCGTTAAAATAGGATCTTTTTCCTCTAAAATACATTGAATGCTTATCTTCCTTTGCTTATTCTGTATTCGCGTTGGTAAGTTAAACTCGATAGCTATATGAGTGAAACAAAACAGCTTATTAATTTGTAGTAAAAATAAAAAATCTCATTTCCTACGTACAAGAAAAAAGTTCAAGTAAACATAAGCAGTGTAAACTCTTTACCCCAAGGTTGAGATTGTTTGATTAGTCATCATATCTTGAAGCGGGCAAGAATAAAGGATTCGCGATATGGAATTCCATTACTAGAATATTTTGAGTTATTACTATAATTTAAACTTATAACCATAAGGCAATCCATCAAAAGTTAGTGAGGGATTAGGAACACTAAAGTACATACAGGATTAGTAATGAGAGAATCTAAATCATTAGACATTTTTCCTCATAAAAGGAATCATAATAAGGACTTGAAATTGGTGGAAATGATCAAGCAGTACTTTCTTCAGATTCCGGTCTAGAGTATGTTCCCATTCACTTGTTAAGGAAATGGCTATCAAGAACGAATTAACCCTTTATTCTTTTTTTTAAGTATACCCCTCCCGGGGAAAGAAGAGTAGGACAAAAGATATGGAATACAATACAAAAAAGGATCCTTATTTATTCTTTCCTTCCTTTATCCCTATTCATACAGAATTCCTCATGAACTAATGCCAAATTCTTTCCATTTATTAATTGCTATAACGAGTGATTTATTCCAATATTAAGTTATTACCGAACAAAGAAAAATTATATTATATTATATAAAGGATGAGATCAATTCGGAAGCGCTTTTTTGTTATTCTAGCAGACGTAATTGCTTTGGTCTAATTTTGGGCTTTCCAATCAATTTTATCTTATCTAATTCTATCTATGCCCAGAGGATAATACCGAAACGAAACAATCCTTTCCTTTTTTCTGATCATAGAGGAGCCGTATGAAGCTAAGGTTTCATGTACGGTTTTGGAATAGCGGTGGGAACTGTGATGTTATCATCGACTATGATTATCTAATAGTTCAAGTACAGTTGATATAGTTGAAGCACAGTCCAAATATGGTTTTTTTGGATGGAATCTTTGGCGTCAGCCTATAGGTTTTCTAGTTTTTCTAATTTCTTCTTTGGCAGAATGTGAAAGATTACCCTTTGATTTACCAGAAGCAGAAGAAGAATTAGTAGCAGGTTATCAAACCGAATATTCTGGTATTAAATATGGTTTATTTTATCTTGTTTCTTACCTAAATTTATTAGTTTCCTCTTTATTTGTAACTGTTCTATACTTAGGCGGGTGGAATTTCTCTATTCCCTATATATCCTTTTTTGGATTTTTCCAAATGAATAAAATAATTGGAATTTTGGAAATGGTAATAGGTATCTTTATTACATTAACTAAAGCTTATTTATTTCTCTTCATTTCTATCACAATAAGATGGACTTTACCCAGGATGAGAATGGATCAGTTATTAAATCTTGGATGGAAATTTCTTTTACCTATTTCTCTGGGCAATCTCTTATTAACAACTTCTTCCCAACTAGTTTCACTATAAATAAGAATACAATAACAGTAAGAATATTTTCAACACAAAAGTTCTCTCAAACAAGAGAAAGAAACATACCTTTTTCATATATAGATTTAGAATATGTTCCCTATGCTAACTGGGTTCATTAGTTATGGTCAACAAACAATACGCGCCGCAAGATACATTGGTCAAAGTTTCATAATTACCTTATCCCACACAAATCGTTTACCTATAACGATTCACTACCCTTATGAAAAATCAATTACATCGGAGCGTTTCCGGGGGCGAATACACTTTGAATTTGATAAATGCATTGCTTGTGAAGTATGTGTTCGCGTATGCCCGATAGATCTACCCCTTGTGGATTGGAGATTTGAAAAGGATATTAAAAGAAAACAATTGCTTAATTATAGTATTGATTTCGGAGTTTGTATATTTTGTGGTAACTGTGTTGAATACTGTCCCACAAATTGTTTATCAATGACTGAAGAATATGAACTTTCTACTTATGATCGTCATGAATTGAATTACAATCAAATTGCTTTGAGTCGGTTACCAATCTCCATAATGGGAGATTACACAATTCAAACAATTAGGAATTCGCCTCAAAGTAAAATAGACGAAGAAAAATCTTGGAATTCAAGAACGATTACGGATTACTAGGTATTAGGATTTTTTTATTAGAAAAATCAATTTTTACTAACTCTAACGAAAAAAGAATAACTACTGCTTAACAACTTATATGCATATACAAAAAAATATCCTAATACCTTTTTCCTTCCTTGAATCTTTTAGTTTTAGTCAGTTCATGAAAAATTTTATACTAGAAATTTCTTCTTATCCATAATGGATTTACCTGGACCAATACATGAGATTCTTGTGCTATTTGGGGGATTTGGTCTTCTACTAGGAGGTCTAGGAGTAGTATTACTTACCAACCCAATTTATTCTGCCTTTTCGCTGGGATTAGTTCTTGTTTGTATATCCTTATTCTATTTTTTATTAAATTCCTACTTTGTAGCTGTCGCACAACTTCTTATTTATGTGGGAGCCATAAATGTCTTGATCATATTTGCTGTAATGTTTGTAAACGGCTCCGAGTGGTCTAAAGATAAGAATTATTGGACTATTGGAGATGGGTTTACTTTACTCCTTTGTATAACTATTCCTTTTTCACTAATGACTACTATCCCAGATACGTCGTGGTATGGAATTCTTTGGACTACAAGATCAAACCAAATAGTAGAACAGGGTCTCATAAATAACGTTCAACAAATTGGGATTCATTTAGCAACCGATTTTTATCTTCCGTTTGAACTCATTTCCCTAATTCTTCTAGTTTCTTTAATAGGTGCAATTACTATGGCTCGACAATAAGAAATACTTAGAATGAGTCAAAATTCTTAGAATTTCAAATATAAAATAAATAACTAAAGAATCACAATTTTGATTTAGTAAAACCCATCTACTGCCAATACAACAAATACCTTCTTTTCTCTTTTGTTGCGTAATTGTTCTATTCTAATTAATTGAATCGGTTCAATTCTTGTCCTCATATTGAAATGAATCGAGATTGATAAGGAGTTAGTTAATGATGTTTGAGCATGTACTTTTTTTGAGTGTCTATTTATTTTCGATTGGTATCTATGGATTGATCACAAGCCGAAACATGGTTAGAGCTCTAATATGTCTTGAACTTATACTGAATTCAATTAATCTAAATCTCGTAACATTTTCTGATCTATTTGATAGTCGCCAATTAAAAGGAGACATTTTCGCAATTTTTGTTATAGCCCTTGCGGCTGCTGAAGCAGCTATTGGACTATCCATTCTTTCTTCCATCCATCGTAACAGGAAATCAACTCGTATCAATCAATCCAATTTTTTGAATAATTAGACATAGAATCCCCTAAACAAAGGGGCATATATAATAATAAGAAACATTAAGATGAATAGAAATCTAATCTTATTTTCTTATTAGTGTTTAATAATATCCTTTTTTTGAGTAGGTTATTTCAGAGTATTGTTTTTTACTTATTGAATATTGCATTTTTGCAATTCATTGATATTGCAATTTGAATATTGCAATAATTTATATTGAAAAGATGATAGCCAATTTATTGGCTAATTCGAATTAGTATGTAGAATTCGTATAATTATAACTGTTGAAGCCTTAAATTCAAGTCTCTTGGCTCTTTTCACGCTTTCTCACAAACAGATTACGAAATATATTGCATTATTTGTTAAAGTTTGGATAAACCATTGCTTCGTCTGGTGTCTACAATACATCTAATTTATATAGTACTAATTTCATTTTTACCAGATCGAAAATTTTTATGTTGAAAAGGAAAATTTAGAGATCCAATGTCACATTCTGTAAAAATTTATGATACATGTATAGGATGCACTCAATGTGTACGAGCTTGCCCAACAGATGTATTAGAAATGATACCTTGGGATGGATGTAAAGCCAAGCAAATTGCTTCCGCGCCGAGAACCGAAGATTGTGTGGGTTGTAAGAGATGCGAATCCGCCTGTCCAACGGATTTTTTAAGTGTCCGCGTTTATTTAGGGCCTGAAACAACCCGCAGCATGGCTCTATCTTATTGATACGTTACAAAAAACTCCACTTGAATCGTCTGATTCCTCTTTACCGAAGAAGCCTGTGCTCGAAATAATCGAGCATGGGCTTTTCTGGTCAAAACGTATCTTGTCTTTATTACTTTATCATGAGTTATTTTCCTTGGTTAACAATACTTGTTGTTTTGCCGATATTTGCAGGTTCATTAATTTTCTTTTTACCTCATAAAGGAAATAAAATCGTTAGGTGGTATACTATAGCTATTTGTTTATTAGAATTCCTTCTAATGACTTATGCATTCTGTTATCATTTCCAATTGGAGGATCCTTTAATCCAATTAAAGGAGGATTCTAAATGGATAGATGTTTTCGATTTCCACTGGAGATTGGGAATCGATGGACTTTCATTAGGATCTATTTTATTGACAGGATTTATCACTACTTTAGCTACTTTAGCGGCTTGGCCGGTTACTCGGAATTCGCAATTATTCTATTTCCTGATGCTAGCAATGTATAGCGGTCAAATAGGATTATTTTCTTCACGAGACCTTTTACTTTTTTTTATCATGTGGGAGTTAGAATTAATTCCTGTTTACTTACTTTTATCCATGTGGGGGGGAAAGAGGCGTCTGTATTCAGCTACCAAGTTTATTTTGTATACTGCAGGCGGTTCCATTTTTTTCTTAATTGGAGTTCTGGGTATGGGATTATATGGTTCCAATGAACCCGGATTAGATTTAGAAAGATTGATTAATCAATCATACCCTACAACATTGGAAATACTACTGTATTTTGGCTTCCTTATTGCTTATGCTGTCAAATTGCCGATTATACCTTTACATACGTGGTTACCAGATACCCATGGGGAAGCGCATTACAGTACATGTATGCTTTTAGCCGGAATTCTATTAAAGATGGGAGCATACGGATTGATTCGGGTCAATATGGAATTGTTACCGCATGCTCATTATCTATTTTCCCCCTGGTTGGTAATAATAGGAGCGGTGCAAATAATCTATGCAGCTTCAACTTCTCTTGGTCAACGAAATTTCAAAAAAAGAATAGCCTACTCCTCCGTATCTCACATGGGTTTCATAATTATAGGAATTGGTTCCATAACCAACATTGGACTAAATGGAGCTATTTTACAAATATTATCTCATGGATTTATCGGTGCTACACTTTTTTTCTTGGCGGGAACGGCTTGTGATAGAATGCGTCTTGTTTATCTCGAAGAACTGGGGGGAATATCTATCCCAATGCCAAAAATTTTTACCATGTTTAGTAGCTTTTCAATGGCTTCTCTTGCCTTGCCGGGAATGAGCGGTTTTGTTGCAGAATTAGTAGTATTTTTTGGACTAATTACTAGTCCTAAATTTATGTTAATGCCAAAAATGCTAATTACTTTTGTAATGGCAATAGGAATGATATTAACTCCTATTTATTTATTATCTATGTTACGCCAGATGTTCTATGGATACAAGCTATTTCATGTTCCAAACAAAAATTTTGTAGATTCTGGACCACGGGAACTCTTTCTTTTAATCTGTATCTTTTTACCAGTAATAGGAATTGGTATTTATCCAGATTTTGTTCTCTCGCTATCCGTTGATAGGGTAGAGGTTCTATTATCCAATTATTATACTAAATAGGATTTTCTTTTTTTAACCAGTCCGCTCTATATTCCAGAGTGGAAAAATAAAAAATTCAGAAAAAAGTAAAAAAGTCTAATTAGATCTATCTCGAATTTTTGAGAACCCCTTGAACGTCTTTTCAAAGGGTTCTCAAATCAAACAAAAAAGGAAAAAACCTGAAGGTTTTATGTTATGTAATTATTTAGATGGTAATGTAAATGAACCGTAACTATGTAAACCTATTCCTAACAGATTGATACCAAAATAGCAGATCCAAATTATAAGAAATCCTATCGAAGCTACAAGTGCGGAATTCGTACCCTTCCAATTTGGATTTGTTCTACTATGTAAATATATTGCAAATATGGTCCAGGTAATAAATGCCCAAGTTTCCTTAGGATCCCAATTCCAATAGGATCCCCATGCCTCATTAGCCCATACTGCTCCACAAAGAATACCCACGGTTAAAAGAGTAAACCCTAGACTAATGACACGATAACTCCAAGAATCCAAACGCTCAGTTAATTGATATTTGTAATAATTTGGAAATACGGGAAAAGAGGTGTTTTTTAAAGCACTTCTTTTTGCATATAAATATTCAATCTCACTAAAGAAAAATGTTTTAAGAAAAACATTTTTCTTTAGTGAAAAGAAATCGAAATTCTTTCGAAATCTAATGATTAGAAGAGCGGCGGATAATAAGGATCCACACAAAAGAGTTGCATAGCTTAGTAACATCATACTGACATGCATCATTAACCACTGAGATTGTAGAGCAGGTACTAGTATTGTGGATTGATGCATTTCAGTTAAAAGACCCGACGTGGCAAAGCCTTGCGTTAAAATAGTACTTGGCGTAGTTATTGTGCTTAAATCATTTTTCGAGTTCTGTATCTTAGGAATAGTATGAAGAATATACAGAGTCCATGAAAGGAAGATCAATGACTCATATAAATTACTTAATGGAAAATGTCCCGAAGAAACCCAACGAGAGACTAAAAATCCTGTTATAGAGAAAAAAGTAGCTATCATTCCTTTTTCTGACGAATCACGTAATCCCCTAAGTTCACGAACTAATAAGGTTATCAAATGAATCGTAATCACAATTGAAATGGTTGAGAAAGAGATATGAGTTAGTATATGTTCTAAAGTTGCAAATAGCATAACGATAAGGTCCCATTACAAAATTGGAAATTTCGAATTGAATCCATTTTCTAATTTATTGTATTCTTTTTCGAGAATGCCGCCACTCGGATTCGAACCGAGATGCTTGAGCACTGCTTCCTAAGAGCAGCGTGTCTACCAATTTCACCATGGCGGCTAATTTTAAATAATAGTTAACTTAAAAGAATAATAGTTATTTTATCGTGAATCGTCGAGACTGGGAGAAGCCATAGAATTTAGGAACATTAGAAGTTCATCATTAGAAGTTCATCATTAACTACAATGAAATGCATTTTGTATTTTAGAAAAATTTATAGAATGAAAGCCTTTACACTCTTATTAATATGATGTACCAGTCCTAAACCCATTTATATGGGAATTTTGGATAAGATTAGGTAGAGGTTGTAAGTCCTATTGCAAGAATAGTCCACTTTTTATAATAGAATCCTCGTTTTTATGAGAATTCTATTATAAAAAAAAAGTTCTTTGATAGGAAAAGAATACTGAGGACACAATATACCAAAAACTTTTGTTCTATATAATGATAATGGAGGGATTCGTTCTAAGAATATTGTACCGAGGAATTCGACACATAAAAGTACATTTATTAATTAATCCGAATTATTCATTCATATTAAATAATTGGAATTTCTTTTGGATAGTTCAATTCAGATTATTTCAAAATCTTATTATTTGTTTGCTTGTTGCCCAGAAAAACCTTTTGGTTTTGGATGCTCGTTGCCGCTAGAAAATGATCTTGATTTTGCTAAAGAATAAGATTGTACTATGGAAAAATAAGTCTTTTTTTTCCAAAGATTTTTACGAATACGCTTTTTTGACATCGAAGTACGTTTTTTTGGAACTGCCATTCAAAAAGGGAATTACTTTTTTATAGTTGTATGTGAAAGACATCTATTGCCGCAAATCAATCCTTCTTTCTGTTTTTTCTTAGTATTTATACTTAGATACTGAAAGATACTTAAATGATACTGAAAGATACTTAAATGATACTGAAAGATACTTAAATTCTAAATTCTTCTTTAGTTCATTTTGTCTAATGTGGATAAGAGTTTTTTAAGATTTTCTATTTAAATCAATTTCTATATCAAATATACTCCATATATAAATATATGGTATGGGGGATAAGCCCTCATATAAGAGGGGGAGATAAAAAGAAGGTAAAATTCAATTCAAATAGTTAATTAAGTTCAGAAGGCTATTCCATAATTGAATTCCAATAAAAAAAAATACTTAGTCTCTTAAACAAGACATTCTAAAACTTAGAGAATTCTAGTCATTAGGATTTCCTTTTATATGAAATAAGCAATATTCGAGAATTTCCTATAAATATAGGTTTTCTTTGGAATTCAATCAATCAATTACGAAACAAGAGAGCTCTTTTATTTTAACAAAAAGAAATACAAAAATGATTAGAAAGTCAAATTATTCAATCTTTTTTTGTATTTTAATAAATATTTTTTTTTTACTAATAACTAGATACCGAAATTCTTTGATTCACTTTTTGAATTTAAGTAACTAAACCCATTCTTAATTTTGGAATATTTTAATGAGAGAAATTAGAAAAATCCATAATTCCAGTATTTTTTCTTTTTCTTATTTTGTTTTTTTAATTCCTTTAGAAAGAGATAAGAATAGGTTTGGTGAATCGGAAACAATTTTATTTTATAGAAAAATTGAACTATAAATTTAAACTAAAAATTGCTATTTCTTTTCTTATGGAACATACATATCAATATGCCTGGGTAATTCCTCTTCTCCCACTTCCAGTTATTATGTCAATGGGATTTGGACTTTTTCTTATTCCCACAGCAACAAAAAATCTTCGTCGCATATGGGCTTTTCCTAGTATTTTACTCTTAAGTATAGCTATGGTATTCTCACTTCACCTGTCTATTCAACAAATAAATGGAAGTTCTATCTATCAATATCTATGGTCTTGGACCATCAATAATGATTTTTCCTTAGAATTTGGATACTTGGTCGACCCCCTTACGTCTATTATGTTAATACTAATTACTACTGTAGGAATCTTAGTTCTTATTTATAGTGACGATTATATGTCTCACGATGAAGGATATTTGAGATTTTTTGTTTATATAAGTTTTTTTAATACTTCCATGTTGGGATTGGTTACTAGTTCCAATTTGATACAAATTTATTTTTTTTGGGAACTTGTCGGAATGTGTTCCTATTTATTGATAGGCTTTTGGTTTACGCGGCCAATTGCAGCGAGTGCTTGTCAAAAAGCTTTTGTAACTAATCGTGTAGGGGATTTTGGTCTGTTATTAGGAATTTTAGGTTTTTTTTGGATAACGGGTAGTTTGGAGTTTCGGGATTTGTTCAAAATAGCTAATAACTGGATTCCTAATAATGGGATTAATTCCTTACTTACTACTTTGTGTGCGTTTTTATTATTCCTTGGTGCAGTTGCAAAATCTGCACAATTTCCTCTTCACGTATGGTTACCTGATGCTATGGAAGGACCCACTCCTATTTCGGCTCTTATACACGCAGCAACTATGGTTGCTGCGGGGATTTTTCTTCTAGCTAGACTTCTTCCTCTTTTCATATCCCTACCCTTGATAATGAGTTTCATTTCTTTAATAGGTACAATAACACTCTTCTTAGGAGCCACTTTAGCTCTTGCTCAGAGAGATATTAAAAGAAGCTTAGCCTATTCTACAATGTCTCAATTGGGTTATATGATGTTAGCTCTAGGTATAGGTTCTTATCAAGCTGCTTTATTCCATTTGATCACTCATGCTTATTCGAAAGCTTTATTGTTCTTAGGATCCGGATCCGTTATTCATTCAATGGAACCTCTTGTTGGATATTCACCAGATAAAAGTCAGAATATGGTTCTTATGGGTGGTTTAAGAAAATACGTTCCAATTACAAGAACTACTTTTTTATGTGGTACACTTTCTCTTTGTGGTATTCCACCTCTTGCTTGCTTCTGGTCCAAAGATGAAATCCTTAGTAATAGTTGGTTGTATTCACCCTTTTTTGGAATAATAGCCTCTTTTACTGCAGGATTAACTGCATTTTATATGTTTCGGATATATTTACTTACTTTTGATGGGTATTTGCGTGTTCATTTTCAAAATTACAGTAGTACTAAAGAAGGTTCGTTGTATTCAATATCCTTATGGGGAAAAAGTATATCCAAAGGAGTCAATAGGGATTTTGTTTTATCAACAATGAAGAGTGGAGTTTCTTTTTTTTCACAAAATATACCCAAAATTCCTGCTAATACAAGAAATAAGATAGGATCCTTTAGTACTCCCTTTGGGGCTAAAAACACTTTTGTCTATCCTCATGAAACGGGAAATACTATGCTATTTCCTCTTCTTATATTACTACTTTTTACTTTGTTCATTGGATCCATAGGAATCCATTTTGATAATGGAGTAAAAGATAATAGAATATTGGAGTTAACCATATTATCAAAGTGGCTAACTCCTTCAATAAACTTGTTCCAGGAAAATTCTAATTCTTCCATAAATTCATATGAATTTCTCACTAATGCAATTTCTTCTGTAAGTTTAGCAATTTTTGGTCTATTCATAGCATATATCTTTTATGGATCCGCTTATTCTTTTTTTCAGAATTTGAATTTTCAAAATTCCCTTGTAAAAAAGAATCCAAAAAAGAGCTTTTTGGATGAAGTAAAAAAAAAGATATACAGCTGGTCATATAATCGTGGTTATATAGATTTTTTCTATACTAGGGTTTTTATCCTAGGTATAAGAAGATTAGCCGAACTAACGCATTTTTTTGATAAAGGTGTCATTGATGGAATTACCAATGGAGTAGGTCTTGCTGGTTTTTGTATAGGAGAAGAAATCAAATATGTAGGGGGAGGGCGAATATCGTCTTATCTATTCTTTTTTTTATGTTATGTATCCTTGTTCTTATTCTTTATTCCATGAAAATGGATTATTCCATGAATTCCTCAAAACGAGGCTCATCAAAATGCAAAATCTAAGACTACTATAAGACTACTAATAAAATAAGAAAAAAATTCGAACGAGTAAATTACTTCTCCCGAATATCCAACTGACTGATTAATTTCTTATAACGTACTCTATTTTTCTTTGCCAAATAAGCCAGCAAACGTTGACGTTTTCCCAAAAGTCTTCGTAGACCTCTTTCCGATGAAAAATCTTTTTTGTGTAATTCTAAATGTGAAGCAAGTCTCCGTATCTTATTGGTGAAACTGAATACTTGAAATTCAACAGAACCCCTGTTTTCTTGTTTTTCTTCTTTAACCATAAATCAACAAATTTTTCTACCTCCTTTCTTTTTCATGTATTTTTCTGATCAGGAAAAATAAAAAATTATGTCAGTTATTTTTAAGTTAT